TTGCTTGTTTGTTTGTTTGTTTGTTTGTTTGTTTGTTTGTTTGTTTGTTTGTTTGTTTGTTTGTTTGTTTGTTTGTTTGATTGATTGATTTGTGTTTGCCCGACTGGCTGTTTTTGTAGGGGGGTTTCTTTATAGGTATAGTAGTTTGGGTGTTGGGTGTTTAGGTGGGCGGGCGAGCGATTTGTGTTGCTGTTTTAATGAAAATTAGGCGGTAATAACGTTCGGAGATGTAAGGATAAGATGGATGAACACGTTTTATCGCTTTAATGAAAATTAGGCGGTAATAACGTTCGGAGATGTAAGGATAAGATGGATGAACACGTTTTATCGCTTTAATGAAAATTAGGCGGTAATAACGTTCGGAGATGTAAGGATAAGATGGATGAACACGTTTTATCGCTTTAATGAAAATTAGGCGGTAATAACGTTCGGAGATGTAAGGATAAGATGGATGAACACGTTTTATCGCTTTAATGAAAATTAAGCGGTAATAACGTTCGGAGATGTAAGGATAAGATGGATGAACACGTTTTATCGCTTTAATGAAAATTAAGCGGTAATAACGTTCGGAGATGTAAGGATAAGATGCGTGATGAAAAAATGATAAAAATTTAGTTTAAAATTTAGTTGAAATTTACTAGTGTTGTTAAGAAAGTTAGTAGAAGTGAAAAAGTGAAAAATCATGTCCTGCAGGCATTCATTAATCTATGGTCATGAACGTTGCTTGCGGAGGAGCCATAACCAAATGCGAAACAAAGTGCATCAGTGCGGATATGATTCCCCCTACACTTGAAACCGTCTCATTTATTAACTACTTGAGGGCCACGGGATAGACCGCAACACATGAGATGCCCAAGTCTTAGATTGTAATTACCCGTTGCACTGGAGGGGCTACCTGAAGATAAAAAAAAAAAAAGAGAACCAAAAGTAGAAGAATTGGGGATGTCGCGATCACGGACGAAAATGGTGATATATAGCCCAACCAGATGTATTCGTAAAGAGCAAGTTATGAGTATGAACCTATTTATGGCCCTGACATAGGAACCAGAGGCGCAAAAGAGCAAGTTGTGCTAGGGTTTAGGGGGAAAGAATGGTCCTGAAGCTGGGAGTGTAGGACATTAGGTGCACCGGGTTGCTGATTTCACGTGAGGAGTACGATTAATAAATAACCGGGTACGTTGCTTGCTATGTGTCACGAGAGATTTTGGATCAGTTTGTGACTGGACCATGCATAGTGTGTGTTAAAGCACTGTCGTGTAGTTAGGGGTTTTATGTATAAGTCAAGCAGAGTTATGGGTTTAGTACGGATATTGTTGGAAATTCCTAGGTTCATTGACTGAATTGTTCTCTGGAAGCAGGTATGGGATGGTGAGGGTATTACCCGTTTGTATATTAATGGGATTGGAACATGGATTTGTATGTAGATGTGGGCAGTAGGTTAATGTAAGCGCGTACATCCGTTTCAAGCCCCCGGGGGGGGGGGGGGGGGGGCCGTCTTGCTTGGCGGCGCGGGCCGCGTGGTTTAGTTCTTGTAGTTGAGATAGAACAACGACGGCTTTTCAGGTCGTAGGTCTTGGAAAAAAGCCAAGCAAGAATTGCTATGACTTATTTTGTCCTTTTATTGGGGGTATGTTTTGTGCTGGGGGGTTTGGCTGTTGCATCTAATCCTTCTCCTTATTATGGTGTGGTTGGTTTGGTGTTAGCTTCTGTTGCAGGGTGTGGGTGGTTATTGAGTTTAGGTATTTCTTTCGTGTCATTAGTATTGTTTATGGTGTATTTGGGGGGGATGTTGGTAGTTTTTGTGTATTCAGTATCTTTAGCGGCAGATCCGTTTCCGGAGGCTTGAGGGGATTGACGTGTTGTTGGGTATGGTGCGAGTTTTATGTTGGTGCTTGTTGTCGGTATGGTTGTTGGGGGGCTTGTTGAATGTTGAAATTTTGGGGTGATTACTGTTGATAGTGGGGGCATGTTTTCTGTGCGGTTGGATTTTAGTGGGGTAGCCATGTTTTATTCGTGCGGGGTTGGAATGTTTTTGGTAGCTGGGTGAGGGTTGTTGTTGACTTTGTTTGTTGTGTTGGAGTTGGTGCGTGGTTTGTCTCGTGGGGCTATTCGGGCAGTTTAGGGGGGCCAGAGAATAGTTTAGTGTAAAATACCAGCTTTGGGAGTTGGAGATAGAGGTTTAAGTCCTCTTTTTCTGATGTTATGTTTTTGTTTGCTTGGGAACTCTAAGAAGAGGGGTAGTCTTCAGTCTTTGGTTTACAAGACCAATGTTTTTTATAAACTATTAGAGTATTTAGTAATTGAGTATCTTGTTTTCTAAGGTTGCTGTGAGGGGAAAAAGGAGTAGGAGGATAGTAAAGTAGGTAAGGGAGGCTAATTGTCCGATGATAATGAATGGGTGTTCTACGGGTTGGCTGCCTACTCATGTCAGGATAAAGAGGTTGGCAACTAAGGTTCAGAATAATAGTTGGGAGAGGGGTCGGAAGGTTATTGTACGTTGTTTGGATTTGTGGAGTAGTGGAGTTAGGAATAGGACTAGTACGGAGGCTGCTAAGGCTAGTACCCCTCCTAGTTTGTTAGGGATTGAACGTAAGATGGCATATGCAAACAGGAAATATCATTCGGGCTTGATATGGGGTGGTGTAACTAGTGGGTTTGCTGGCGTAAAGTTTTCTGGGTCTCCCAGAAGGTTTGGTGAGAATAAGGCTAAGGTCAATAGTGGTAGGAATATAATGATGAACCCTAGGATGTCCTTTAGGGAGAAGTAAGGATGGAATGGGATTTTGTCAGAGTTTGATGAGATGCCTAGGGGATTGTTTGAGCCGGTTTCGTGTAGGAAGGTGAGGTGGATTAGTGTGAGGCCTGCAATTATGAATGGGAGGAGGAAGTGGAGGGCGAAGAATCGGGTTAGTGTTGGGTTGTCTACTGAGAAACCACCTCATGCTCATTCTACAAGGGTTTGGCCAATGTACGGAATTGCCGAGAATAGGTTGGTGATGACTGTGGGCCCTCAGAAGGATATTTGTCCTCATGGTAAGACATATCCTACGAAAGCAGTTGCTATTAGGGTTAGGAGAAGAATAACGCCTGTATTTCATGTTTCTTTGTATAGGTACGAACCGTAGTAAAATCCTCGTCCAATGTGAAGATAGATGCAGATGAAGAAGAATGAGGCTCCATTTGCATGTAGGTTACGGATTAATCAGCCGTACTGTACGTTTCGGCATGTGTGAGCAACTGATGAGAAGGCTAAGGTGGTGTCTGCAGTGTAGTGTATGGCAAGTAAAAGTCCGGTTAGGATTTGAGTCATGAGACAGATTCCTAGGAGGGACCCAAAGTTTCATCAGGCTGAGATGTTTGAGGGGGTAGGGAGGTCGATTAGGGAGTTATTGACTATTTTTAGTAGGGGGTGATGTTTTCGAAGGTTTGGGGCCATTAGGGGGTGGTCTATGTGACAATAGAATGAGGATAATGGATAGGGCGAATGATCCTAAGTAAGTTTTAATTAGGCCTGTGTGGAATGTGGTTGAGGTTTTGGTTGCTATGAGTTGGAGGTCGGCTAGTCCTTCTGGGCCTATCTTTTTGTATCAAGACAAGTCGATTAAGTGGGAAGCAAATTTTTGTCCGCTGTTTAGAAGGTTTATAGAGCTAAGGCGGTGGGATAGAGGATTAAAGTATCCTAGTGTGGAAGAGAAGTTTATTAGGGTGTTTTGTTTTGGTTGGGTTAGGGTGTGTGTTATGTTTGAGAGTTCTAGGGCTAGGATAATTCCCAGGACTGTAACCATGATGGCTGCAGTTTTTGTAAGTATTGGCATGGTTATAGGGGGAGTTTTTGTTGGTGTGATAAAGGATGTAATGAGTAGGCCGGCTATAATGCTACCTAGGGCTAGGCGGGTGATTGGGTTGGTAATTGTAGGGTCATTCTCGTTTATTGGGGTGATTGTAGGGATGCGGGTGAATCCTGTTTGAACTAGTAATGTCATACGTAGTGTGTAAGTGGCAGTGAATGATGTGGCTAGGAGGGTTAATAGAAGGGCCCAAGTGTTTAGATATGAGGTGTTCATGCTTTCAATGATTAAGTCTTTTGAGTAAAATCCTGCTAGGAATGGGGTTCCTATTAGGGCTAGGTTTCCGATGGTTAGGCAGGATGTGGTTGTAGGCAGTGTTTTTTGTAGTCCTCCTATCTTTCCGAATGTCTTGTTCTCCATATAGGCTGTGGATGATTGATCCTGAGCAGAGGATAATATGGCCTTGAAGAAGGCATGTGTTGAGATGTGGAGAAAGGCTAATTGTGGGAGGTTTAATCCAATGGTTACTATTATGAGTCCTAGTTGGCTAGATGTGGAGAAGGCGATGATTTTTTTAATGTCGTTTTGTGTGATTGCACATGTAGCGGCAAATAGTGTAGAGAGGGCACCTAGGCATAGGCATAGGGTGAGGGCGGTGGGGTTGTTGGTAAGTATGGGGTGGGTGCGAATGAGTAGGAAAATTCCGGCAACTACTATAGTACTTGAGTGTAGTAAAGCGGAAACGGGGGTTGGACCTTCTATGGCAGCTGGGAGTCATGGGTGTAAGCCAAATTGGGCGGATTTTCCTGTAGCGGCGAGGATAAGACCTAGGAGGGGTAGGGTTGGAGTTTGAGTTGGGGTGAAGGTTTGCTGTATTTCTCAAGTGTTCATGCTTAGGGCCAGTCATGCTATACTTAGGATGAGGCCAATGTCTCCAATTCGATTGTAGAGGACGGCTTGGAGGGCAGCTGTGTTGGCTTCTGCTCGTCCTTGTCATCAACCGATTAGTAGGAATGACATGATTCCGACCCCCTCTCAGCCAATGAATAGTAGGAATAAATTGTTAGCAATAGTTAGGGTTAGTATGGCGATTAAGAATATTAGGAGGTAGTAGAAGAATTTTGTGATGTAAGGTTCGGATGCTATATATCAGGTTGCAAATTGGAGGATGGACCATGTCACGAATAGTGCAATAGGAAAGAATATTATGGAGTACTGATCCATTTTTAGGCTGATTGGGATTTTAAAGTTTGTAGTAAATTTTCATTCTCAGTAAGAAGTGATGCTCTCCATGCCGGAGTGGATGAATAAGGTTATTGGCACTAAGCTGACTAGAAAGGCGGTTTTGACGGTGCGGGTGATGGTGGTGGGGGAGTTTCGGAAGGTTTTTGATGTTAAAGGGAGGAGAATTGGGGTGAGGATGATTATTAGTGTTAGAGTTATGGAGGTATTGAGTAGAAGTGTGGTTTCCATTACTTTTACTTGGATTTGCACCAAGATGGGTGGTTCCTAAGACCAGTGGATTACTATTATCCTTAAAAGTAAGGGGACTGAGGTTTTAAGCTCAGATATAAGAATTAGCAGTTCTTGTTGGTTGGACCTCCCCTCGGCAGGTAAGAAGGGTTTAACTTCTATTTTTAGAATCACAGTCTAATGTTTGGGTTAAACTATACTTGCATTAGGGAGTTCCTGAGATTAATTCTGGTTTTAGGATGAGTAGTAATAGGGGGATGATGTGTAGGGCTATCAGGAGATGTTCTCGTGTATTGGAGTTCTGGATTGAAGTAATGTGGTTAGGTAATACACCTCGTTGGGTCATTAGTAGTATAAATAAGGTGTATGAAGCGGTGAGTAGGGTTGCAATTCCGGTAAGAATAATTGTGAAGGTGGATCAGTTAAATAGGGCGATTATAATGGTTAGTTCTGCTATTAGGTTGGTAGTTGGGGGTAGTGCTATGTTGGTTAAGTTAGCTATTAATCATCATGTAGCTATGAGTGGAAGTAGGGGCTGCAATCCTCGTGTTAGGAGGAGGATTCGGCTATGTGTTCGTTCATAGTTTGTGTTAGCTAGGCAGAATAATATTGAAGAGGTTAATCCATGGGAGATCATGAGGATTATTGCTCCTGTGAATGATCAGTGGGTTTGGATTATGCAAGCAGCAATGACCAGTCCTATGTGGCTGACGGAGGAGTAGGCAATGAGGGATTTTAGGTCGGTTTGGCGGAGACAGATTGAGCTGGTTATTAGTGCCCCTCATAGGGCTAATGTGAGGAAAGGGTAATGCAGGTTGTTTGATAGGGGTGCTATGAGTATGGTGAGGCGTATGATGCCATAGCCCCCTAATTTTAATAGCAGTGCTGCCAGTAGTATGGACCCAGCAATTGGGGCTTCAACGTGGGCTTTGGGTAGCCATAGGTGTAGGCCGTATAGGGGAGCTTTTACTATAAATGCTATTAGTAGGGCTAAGCTAGATAGGATGCCAGTTCAAGAGTTGGTGAGGGTGGGGTGGGTCAGGGCTATGATTATTAGGTTGAGAGTGCCCGTTTGGGTGTGTAAATGTAGAATGGTGACTAATAGTGGCAGGGAGCTGATTAGGGTGTAGAATAGGAGGTAAATGCCAGCGCTCAGACGTTCTGGTTGGTTTCCTCATCGTGTAATTAGGATTAGAGTGGGAATTAAGGTTGCCTCAAATGAGATGTAGAATAGTATTAGCTCCGTGGTTGAGAAGGCTACAATAATGAACGGTTGGATGGCGATCAGGGTTAGGATAAAGATTCGTTTTCGTGTAAGTGGTTCATTTTGTAGGTGATTTTGGCTTGCTAAGATTATAAGTGGGAGCAGTCAGCAGGAGAGAACTAGCAGGGGAGATGAGATTTGGTCAATACCAGTTCATGGTGTTAAGCTTTTGTACGGGTAGTATGTAGGAATAAGTCATTGTAGGCTGAGGGTGGCAATTAGGAGGCTATACGAGGTGGTGTTTGTTCACAGGAATTTTGGGGGTGATAGAAGGGCTGTTGGTGCAAGTATGATGGTTGGAAGGATAATTTTTAGCATTGTAGGAGGTTTAGGTTATGTAAGTGGTCAGAGCCGTGGGTTCGTGTGGAGGCTACAAGTATTGCTAGGCCTGTGCCTGCTTCACAGGCTGAGAAAGCTAGTATGAGTACGGGCATTAGAGCAAATGATGTGGCTTGGTTTTCTACTGGTCATAGTGATAAGGCGATGTATATTGATAATATTATGCTTTCTAGACATAATAGGGCAGAAATTAGGTGTGTCCGATGGAAGGCTAGTCCTAAGCTGCTTAGGGTGAAAGCTGAATAAAAGCTTAAATGCAAGAAGGACATAAAGAAAGTCATAGGGTAAAACTATGATCTGTTGAGCCGAAATCAACTGTCTTTGTTAGACTAACTTTCTGTGCTTATTCTGCCCATTCCAGGCCTCCTTGGGCTCATTCGTAGATTAGTCCAAGTGTCAGGAGGATAAGGATGGCAGAGGTTCAGGTTAGAGTTGTGGTTGGGTAGGGAAGTTGAGTTGCCCATGGGAGTGGTAGTAGGAGTGCGATTTCTAGGTCGAATAATAGGAATAGGATTGCTACTAGGAAAAAGCGGATTGAGAATGGAAGTCGAGCGGATCCTAGTGGGTCAAATCCACATTCGTATGGGGATAGTTTTTCTGAGTCAGGGTTTATTTGGGCGAGCCAAAAATTTAATGTGGTCAGGATGATACTTAGGGTGAGGGATAGTGCTAGTATGAAGGTAATTATGTTTATTGCTCATCTCTGGGGTTGCACCAGATTCTAGAGATTGGAAGTCAATTGTAATTAATATACTAGAAGAGCAAGATCCTCATCAGTAGATGGTTATGTAGAGGAATAATCAGATGACGTCTACGAAGTGTCAGTACCAGGCTGCTGCTTCAAATCCAAAGTGATGGTTAGATGTAAAGTGGAATTTAATTAAACGTAGGAGACAGACTGAGAGGAAAGAGGATCCAATAATAACATGTAGTCCATGGAATCCTGTTGCAACGAAGAAGGTTGAGCCATATACGCCATCAGCAATAGAGAATGGTGCTTCGTAGTATTCTATTGCTTGGAGAGCTGTGAAGTAGAATCCCAGTAGAATTGTCAGAGTTAGTGCTTGGATTGCCTGTTTTCGGGCACCTTCTGTAATGCTATGGTGTGCTCATGTGACGGTAACACCTGATGCTAGGAGGATAGCTGTGTTTAGTAGGGGTACTTCTAGTGGATTAAGAGGCTTGATTCCTGTTGGAGGTCACTGCCCACCTAGTTCAGGTGTTGGGACAAGGCTAGAGTGGAAGAATGCTCAGAAAAATCCGAGGAAGAAGAATGCTTCGGATGTAATGAATAGAATTATTCCATATCGTAGGCCCTTTTGGACTGTAGGGGTGTGGTGACCTTGGAATGTGCCCTCTCGCACGATGTCTCGTCATCATTGAAGTATGACTAGGATCATGGAAAGTAAGCCTAGGGTTAATAATTGTGAAGAGTTGTAGTGGAATCATATGATTAGTCCTGAGGTGGTAAGTAGGGCGGCTGCCGCTCCGAAAATGGGTCATGGGCTTGGGTCTACTATATGGTAGGAGTGTGCTTGGTGTGCCATTAGATGTTTTCTTGTAAGTACAGGCTTAGTAGGAGGACGAACACGTAGGCTTGGATTATTGCGACGGCGACCTCTAGCAAAGTCAGTAGGAGTAGGATTGATGCAGTTAGAATGGACACGGCTGGAATAAGGGGGAGAAGAGCAGTAGTAGCTGTAGAGATTAGTTGAATTAGTAGGTGGCCTGCTGTTAGATTTGCTGTGAGGCGGACACCTAGGGCTAGGGGGCGGATAAGAAGGCTAGTTGTTTCGATCATAATTAGGGCGGGGATTAGTAAGGTGGGGGTGCCTTCTGGTAGGAGGTGTCCTAGGGAAGCTGAAGGCTGGTTTCGTAATCCTGTGAGGAGGGTTGCAAGTCAGAGTGGGAAGGCAAGTGCTATGTTTATTGATAGTTGGGTGGTGGGGGTGAAGGTATAGGGTAGTAGGCCTAAGAGGTTAATTAGAAGTAGGAATATTATAAGTGATGTTAAAACGAGAGCTCATTTGTGTCCTTCTTTATTTAGGGGTGTTATTAGTTGTTTTGTAATTAAGTGAGAGAGTCACAATTGTAGAGTGGAGAAACGATTAGTAATTCATCGGTTATCTAGGGTAGGGAGTAGTAGGGCAGGAAATAGTATTGAGAGGAGGATTAGGGGAATTCCTAATAGGCATGGGCTTGTAAATTGGTCAAAAAAGCTTAGGTTCATGGTCAGGTTCAAGGGGTGGTTTTAGTGGTTATAGCGGTTTTGTTAGAAGGGGTGTTGGTGGATGTTAGTGTTAGGAGTTTGGGTTGAATGATTAGGGAGAAGGTAATTCATGATATAAGTATGATGAAGAATCATGGGTTTGGGTTTAGTTGAGGCATGTCATTAAGGAGGGGTGGCGGTCCTCTTTCGCTAGCTTAAAAGGCTAGTGCTGGTACATAGCTTCTTAATGATTAGGATGATAGTAATGAGGACCAGCTTTCGAAGTTGGCGAGAGGGGTGGATTCTACTACGATAGGTATGTAGCTGTGATTAGCCCCGCAGATTTCTGAGCATTGGCCGTAAAAGATTCCTGGACGGGTAGTGATGAATGATGTTTGGTTGAGTCGTCCAGGGATTGCGTCAGTTTTTACCCCAAGAGTGGGGATAGCTCAGGAATGAAGTACATCGCTGGCGGTGACGATGATGCGAATGGGGGATTCTATTGGCACAACAACACGGTGGTCTACTTCTAGGAGTCGGAAGTGTCCTAGTGGTAACTCTGTTGTTGGGATTATGTATGAGTCGAATGATAAGTCTTTGAAGTCTGTGTATTCATAGCTTCAATACCATTGATGTCCGATGGCTTTTAGGGTTAGGTCGGGTTCATCGATTTCGTCTATTATATAAAGGATTTGCAGGGATGGTAGGGCAAGTAGAATGAGTACAATAGCTGGTAGAATTGTTCAGACTAGTTCTACTTCTTGTGCGTCAACGGTGTTTGAAGAAAGTTTTTCTATAAGTATTAGTGCTAATAGGTAAAGTACTAGGCTGCAGATTGCTAGGGCAACTATTAGGGCGTGATCGTGAAACTCGACTAGTTCTTCTATGATAGGGGATGAAGCGTCTTGGAAGCCAAATTGTGAGTGGTTGGCCATGTGAGATGTACAGGGTTTTCACCTGTGATTTAGACTTGACAAGGCTATGTAATTGGTTTACTAACATCTCATAAGAAAGAAGCATGAGTGGTTTGATGCGGTTGGCTTGAAACCAGCATATGAGGGTTCGATTCCTTCCTTTCTTGGACTTGAACAAAGGCTGGCTCTTCGAAGGTGTGATATGGAGGTGGGCAGCCATGGATTCACTCAATGTTAGTAGCGATTAATTCTGGTTGTAGGACTTTGCGTTTTGATGCAAAGGCTTCTCAGATAATGAACATTAGTATGATTACAGCTGTTATTGAAATTAATGAGCCGATAGAGGATATAGTATTTCATAGGGTGTATGCGTCGGGGTAGTCGGAATATCGGCGTGGTATTCCAGCTAGGCCAAGGAAGTGTTGTGGGAAGAAGGTCAGATTGACGCCTGTAAATATTACTCCAAAGTGGGCCTTAGTTCATGTGGTGTGGAGAGTGTATCCGGTGAATAGTGGGAATCAGTGGGTGAAACCTGCTAGGATGGCAAAGACAGCCCCTATAGAGAGGACATAGTGGAAGTGGGCAACTACATAGTATGTGTCGTGTAGGGCAATGTCCAGTGAAGAGTTTGCTAGGACGATTCCTGTAAGACCTCCGATTGTGAAAAGGAAGATGAAGCCGAGAGCTCATAGTATTGGGGGGTCTCATTTGATAGTCCCGCCATGTAGAGTAGCTAATCAGCTAAATACTTTAATGCCGGTTGGAATAGCGATGATTATGGTGGCTGATGTGAAGTATGCGCGCGTGTCTACGTCCATTCCTACTGTAAATATGTGGTGTGCTCAGACGATGAAACCTAAGAATCCAATAGATAGTATAGCTCATACTATTCCTATGTACCCGAATGGCTCTTTTTTGCCTGCATAGTAGGTTACGACATGTGAGATGATCCCAAAGCCTGGTAGGATTAAGATATAAACTTCTGGATGACCAAAGAATCAGAAAAGGTGTTGATATAGAACCGGGTCACCCCCTCCAGCAGGGTCGAAGAATGTAGTGTTTAGGTTTCGGTCTGTTAGTAACATTGTAATACCAGCAGCAAGGACTGGGAGGGATAGAAGGAGTAGAACAGCGGTGATGAGTACTGATCATACGAACAGGGGTGTTTGGTATTGAGAAAGGGCTGGGGGTTTTATGTTAATTGCGGTTGTGATGAAGTTGATGGCCCCTAAGATGGAGGAGACACCTGCTAGGTGGAGGGAGAAAATAGCTAAGTCTACCGAGGCCCCAGCGTGGGCTAGGTTGCCAGCGAGAGGGGGATATACGGTTCATCCTGTGCCAGCCCCAGCTTCAACTGTAGATGAGGCTAGTAGGAGCAGGAATGAAGGAGGAAGTAGTCAGAAGCTTATGTTGTTTATGCGTGGGAATGCTATGTCGGGGGCGCCGATTATTAGTGGAACTAGTCAATTTCCGAAGCCACCAATTATAATTGGCATTACTATGAAGAAGATTATTACGAAGGCATGAGCAGTGACGATTACATTATAGATTTGGTCGTCGCCTAAAAGGGTCCCTGGCTGACCTAGTTCAGCGCGGATGAGTAGACTGAGGGCAGTTCCGACTATGCCAGCTCATGCACCAAAGATTAGGTAGAGGGTACCAATGTCTTTATGGTTGGTTGAGAATAATCATCGGGTGATGAATGTCACAGGTAAGATGGCTGAATGTTTAAGCGTTAGGCTGTAGTCCTTTTTACAGAGGTTTAATTCCTCTTCTTATCGGCTCTGTAGTGAAGTTCATGTTGAGTTGCAAGCTCATCGATGTACATTATAAATGTACCGGAGTCTTTTAGGCAGAAGCTTGCAGGTTTAAGGCATCTAACTGTTAATTAGAATTTTATGGGATCGAGGCCCATCTGTCTAGGGAAGGTCCTAGCTTAATTAAAGCGTCTGGGTTGCATTCAGAAGATGCAGGTTAGTGTCCTGCGGATCTTAGCAGAAACTAAGAGGGTTTAACTCTTGTTTAAGGCTTTGAAGGCCTTCGGTTTTAGTTATCCTAAGTTTCTAAATAGTAGTAAGGATTATGGGGGAGAGAGGCAGTAGGGAGATTGACAGGGAAGTGAAAATAGCAAGTAGGGTGCTTGTTGATTTGTTAGTGTGCCACTGTTTTATGTGGTTTGTGGAGTTTGGTGGTAGTGTGATTGTTGAGTAATATGCCAGGCGAAGATAAAAGAATAGTCCTAGTAGGGATAGTATAGCAATGATTGTAGCTGTCGAGGTCAGTTCTTGCTTGGTTAGTTCTTGGATGATGAGCCATTTTGGGAGGAATCCTGTTAGTGGGGGAAGACCTGCTAATGAGAGAAGGGCCAACATGAGGGTTGCGTTTAGTATGGGTATTTTTGTTCAGGAAGTTATTATTGTGGATAGTTTTGTGGCTTTAATTGTGTTTAAGGTAAGGAATACAGTGGCAGTTATTAGAGAGTATAGGTAAAAAGTTAGTAAGGTGAGTTTAGGGTTATAGAGGATGATGATGGCTATTCAGCCCAGGTGGGAAATAGATGAGAAGGCTAAGATTTTTCGAATTTGTGTTTGGTTTAAGCCCATTCACCCCCCAAGGCCTGCTGAGGCAATAGCTATGAAGGTTAGGAGGGTGGGGTTAAGAGAGTGGGATGTTAAAAATAGGATGGTGATCGGAGGGAATTTTATTATTGTTGATAGTAAGAGTGCAGTGGTCAAAGTTGAACCTTGAAGGACTTCTGGGAATCAGAAATGGAATGGTACTAGTCCGAGTTTAGTTGCAATTGCTGTTGTTAGTAGGAGGCATGCGGTTGGGTGTGTTAGTTGGGTAATGTCTCATTGTCCGGTATGTCAAGCATTAATTGTACTTGAGAATAGGACTAGGGCCGAAGCAGCTGCTTGGACTAAAAAATACTTGATTGAAGCTTCGATGGCGCGAGGGTGGTGAGATTTTGCGATGAGGGGGATGATGGCGAGAGTGTTGATTTCTAAACCAGTCCATGCTATTATTCAATGATTGCTTGAGATTGTGATTGTTGTTCCTAGTAGTAAGCTTGTGTAAAAGATTAGTTTTGCATGTGGGTTCATTAGTAAGGGAGGGGGTTAAACCATCATTTTCGGGGTATGGGCCCGATAGCTTAATTAGCTGACCTTACTAGGAAATAATATAAAGGAAGTATAGAGAGTTTTGATCTCTTTTGTGTAGGTTCGATTCCTACTTTTCTAAGTCTTTCTTTCTTAGGAAATGAGAGGGCTGGTGTACCTCTATGTTCACTTTATCAAAGTGACCCTTTACGTTCAGGCACATTTCCTTAAGTAAGGAGGTAGGCCTGCGTAGCAGATTGGCATGCTGGTGTGTCAGAGGCATAATGCTAGTGTTAGCGGTAGGAAGTTTTTTCAGAGGAGGTGTATGAGTTGGTCATACCGGAATCGTGGGTATGAGGCACGAACTCATAGGAAACCGGAGGAGAGAAGTAGAACTTTTGTGGCTAGGATGATGGGGAATAGTTCTTGTGAGAGGTTTAAGGAGCTTGGGTTAAGAAATAGGATGGTTGTCAATGTATTTATTAGCATGATGTTTGCATATTCAGCTAGAAAGAATAGGGCGAATGGCCCTGCGGCATACTCTACGTTGAACCCTGAAACTAGTTCTGATTCCCCTTCTGTAAGGTCAAATGGGGCACGGTTTGTTTCGGCGAGTGTGGAGATGTATCATATTATTGCAAGGGGTCAGGATGAGAAAATTAAGTATAAGGGCTCTTGGGTGGTGGCAAGAGTATTTAGGGTGTAATTCCCACTTAATACGATTACAGATAAGAGGATGATGGCTAATGTCACTTCATAGGAGATGGTTTGTGCTACTGCCCGTAAAGCTCCAATTAGGGCATATTTTGAGTTTGAAGCTCAGCCTGATCATAGGATTGAATAGACAGCCAGGCTGGATATAGCCAGGAGAAATAGAAGGCCAAGGTTTAAGTCGGTGAGGGAGAAAGGTAGGGGAAGGGGGATTCAGATAGTAATTGCTAGAAGTAGGGCAAGTATAGGTGTTAAGACGAAAAGGAATGGAGAAGAGGTGGATGGTCGGATGGGTTCCTTAATGAATAGTTTGATGCCATCGGCTACAGGTTGAAGTAATCCGAATGGGCCTACAATGTTTGGACCCTTTCGAGCTTGTATGTAGCTCAGGACTTTACGTTCGACAAGTGTTAAAAAGGCTACTGCAATTAGAATTGGGATTGCATAGGATAGGGATATGATAAGGTAGGTTAGAGTGGAAAATTGGGCCATGAGTTATGTAAGGGCTAGGGAGAGGATTTGAACCTCTGGATAAAGGGCTTAAGCCTTTTGCATTTACCGAGCTCTGCCACGCTAGCGGGTCCTTTTCTAGGAGTAAAGGGGTGGAGATCTTTTGGTAATTTAGTTGAATTCATTACTTAAAGAGAGGGCGTGCTTGTGGTATAGGCCCCACTTTCCCGGTCCTTTCGTACTGGGGGAAGTTCGTCATAGATAGAAACCGACCTGGATTACTCCGGTCTGAACTCAGATCACGTAGGACTATTAATCGTTGAACAAACGAACCCTTAATAGCGGCTGCACCATTAGGATGTCCTGATCCAACATCGAGGTCGTAAACCCCCTCGTCGATGTGGGCTCTTAGAGGGGATTGCGCTGTTATCCCTGGGGTAGCTTGGTCCATTAGTCAATTATATTGGGTCTGGTTACTGTTAGTACGTTGAGAGGTGGCTCTTGGTTAAGAGATTTGGTCTTATTTTTGGAGGATCTGTTTTTCTCCAAGGTCGCCCCAACCTAAAAATGTGGGCCAATCTTTGAGGGTGCGTAGGCCTGTTAGGTTTTAGTTTTATGGGGAATGGCCGCTGATTTTTAAGTTCCACAGGGTCTTCTCGTCTTATGTGGGTATCTCTGCTTTTGTACAGGGAGATCAATTTCACTGATTATCTGTAAGAGACAGTTAAGACCTCGTTTAGCCGTTCATACAAGTCTCGATTTATGGGACAATTGATTGCGCTACCTTCGCACGGTTAGGATACCGCGGCCGTTAAACATTATGTCAACTGGGCAGGCATCACCTTCAATACTTGGTTGGCTGAAGGCTATGTTTTTGGTAAACAGTCGGGCCTTGGGTTTGCCTAGTTCCTTTTACAGATTTTAATCTTTCTAATAGGCGCTCCTAGGTTGGGGTAACAGGGCTAGGTTTAATATCTTAATCTTGTTGGAGTTGTAATATTAGTTTATAGTCTGTTAATAATGTTAAGATGTAAGCTTGCGCTTAAGAGGGGGAGATCCCTAGTTACTCATTTTAGCATTAATGCTTCTATTATTATAGGTTGGCCTGTTATTAGAAAGGGAGTCATTTAGTTATTGGGATTTTTTATGTGGAGCTGTGACGCACTCTTTGTTGGTGGCTGCTTGAAGGCCCACAGTTATGGTAAATTGGGTAGTTATCCGCTAGTGGAGGTTGTCTTCTTTTTTAAAGGAGCTGTACCTCCTTTAAATTACTCTTGACTTGTTACATTAAGGTTAGGGTACTGTCCGGGAGGAAAATAGTCAAGAGAGAACTTAGATTCATCTCACAGGCAACCAGCTATCACCCAGCTCGATTGGCTTTTCACCTCTACTAGCAAGTCGTCCCACTCTTTTGCAACAGAGACGGGTTCGCTCATGGATAGCTGCTTGCAAGTAGCTCGCTTGGGTTTCGGGATGGCAAGCTTAAATCCGTTTTGCTTGATTATTCTTACTAAACCATGATGCAAGAGGTACAAGGGTTTATCTTTGCTGTTTATTGCTTTATTTTTCATTGTTATTTCATCTTTCCCTTGCGGTACAGAATCTCTATCGCGCCAAAATGTCTTTTCTATCGCCCATACTAAGTTTGGAGAATGTTTTAGTTTTAAGGCTTAGTGAGTTTTTGATTGTTGCAGAGAGGGGTGTAATTGGGCTAGGGTAGGCTTCAGGACGATCTGAGAGGTGACAGATATCTTTCAGGTGTAAGCTGAATGCTTTGGCTTATAGCTACGTCCTGGTATGCTAAGTGCACCTTCCGGTACACTTACCTTGTTACGACTTGCCTCATCTTCAGCTTGTGATTATATTAGGTATAGTAGTTTGTAGCTTATGAGGAGGGTGACGGGCGGTATGTACGTGTCCCAGAGCCAGTTTTAAGAGAGCTTATATTATCTCACTTTACTTCTAAATCCGCCTTCAGAAGGCGATTTCACGCCTTCTTCCGTATGAATTTCCTATTTTAGAAAATGTAGCCCATTTCTTCCGCCCCGTAGGCTATACCTCGACCTGTCTTATTAGCGGGTTTGGGCTATTATGTTCACTGCTGGGCTCTCAGGAGAGGTGAACTGGCGACGGCGGTATATAGGCTGTGTTTGGCGAGAGGCGGTTGGGTGTAACGTGGGTTATCGATTACAGAACAGGCTCCTCTAGGTGGGTTTGGGGCACCGCCAAGTCCTTAGAGTTTTAAGCGTTTGTGCTCGTAGTCCTCGGGCGGACGTTCTAGTATGAGGAGGAACGTCAAGATTTAGGGCTAAGCATAGTGGGGTATCTAATCCCAGTTTGTGTCTTAGCTTTCGTGGGGTTAAATTGGTCAAAAGTACTAAGATCATTTTTAAGGCAGGCCTTAGACACATCTTGGGCTTATGACAGCTTAGTTGTGCTTTGGTCTTAGTTGTTGTGATAACATGGTACCACTCTTTACGCCGCATACAGTTAATTTGGGTCTCTTGTGTGACCGCGGTGGCTGGCACAAGATTTACCAACCCTGAAGTTGCTATAACTAAGTCAAGTTTTCACTTATTGCTTAATATTAATTACTGCTGAGTACCCGTGGGGGTGTGGCTGAGCAAGGCGTCTTGGGCTACAATTTGGGTGTGCCTGATACCCGCTCCTTTTCTCTTTAATAAGATGTCAAGGGCATTTACACTGGAGCGCAGATACTTGCATGTATATATTTAGCAAGAATTAACGGTAAGGTTAGGACTAAGTCTTTTGTCCTCAGGTGCAGTGTGGCAGCCATCTTAGCATCTTCAGTGCCATGCTTTGGGTATTAAGCTATGAGGAC